TGGAAGGATTCCTCTTTGGCTGATAGGTACTGTAACTGGTATTCCTGTGATCGGTTTAATAGGTATTTTCTTTTACGGCTCCTATTCCGGGTTGGGTTCATCTCTGTAATACTTTCCTAATCATATGAACCAGATTAGATTGTAGACATGAAAGAGTAAGAACTCAGCGGGGTAAGGCCCCGCTGAGTTCTTACTCTTAGAGCGAGACTTTGATCTATTCAAAAACATATGGAACCTCAGTCAACATAATCCAAATATTTTATTTATTTTCTTTTGAGAAATGAAAAAACGGATCCTTTGCTCTGATGCCACTCTATTCTATTCCTTTTTTATTATGATGTTTTTGAATAATTTAATCTATTGACTTATTCATAGTTTCTGTCGTTCCTACATAATATTCACTATTATGTGAATATTTTGAATATGAAGTAACAAGAAAGGAGGAATCCATTTTATGAAGAATCCAATATGTATGGATTTATCCGTATGAAACATCCTTCAAATACTTTTCTTTTTCTACTCAACTATTTATACTAAATTAAATACTAAATTAAAACAAATAAGAAAAAAAAACTATATTTCTATATTCTTTCTATATAGAAAGAATATAGAAATAGAAAAAAAAAGAAAACTGTAATGAGATAATAAAGAAAGATTTGGATATGGATATGCGTAAAGATATAATCCGCTTTTCATTCGAAACAAAACAAGAGAAGTCTTTTTTTGTTTGAATTATTTTCCTAAGTTAGAAGTTGAAGTGAATTGAAGAAGTTCTATTTGTTCAATTAGACCCGGAAAATAAAACAAGGAATAAGAATCTTTGGCAAACAGGAGAAAAAATCATGATTCTTTCGATACAAGACGACACAAGAAAATCCTTTTCTTGTGTCATCTTGTATCTAATTGAATAGATGATTAGTAAGACTAAGAATACTTTCTAGAAATCTTTTTTCCTTTCCTTTTTCCCGTCTTTGCCTTGTATTCTATTCCTTTGTATTTTTATGCTGATTTTCTATCATTAGGAATGGTATAAATGGTATATCAAGTAATGAGTTTCAGACATTCCGCAAAATAAAAAAATACTTATAGAATTTCTTGAATCATATATCATTCTATTGATCAACAAGAATTTGTTTACCAACCTTATTTTCATTTTAAGGAATCTCTAGATCTAGAAATTCATTTCGTACAACTGAACCTTTTCAAACTGTTTCTTTTTTAGAACCAAAAAGATTTGTGCCAAAATAACAGATGCCAAGAAGAATATAAGGCCTTGGACTCGTAATGGATCTTGAAGCACTATTTCTGCGTCTCCCTGACCAAAACCTCCTACATTTGGATTACTTGTTAATGGTTGATCAAGCTTGATGGATTCACCTTCTGAAACAAGAAGTTCTGGTCCTGGAGGTATAATATCAACCACTTGACGTCCTTCTGATGCATCAACTATGGATATTTCATATCCCCCCTTTTCTTTACGTACTATTCTGCTTACTATACCAGCAGATGTAGCATTATAAACTGTATTGTTACTCTTGCTACCATCAGGATAAATCTGACCCCTTCCCCTGTTCCCACCTACATATATGGGATATTTTAAGAAGTGAACGTCTTTTTTCGTAGCAGGGTCGGGGGAAAGAATAGGAAAGACGATTTCACTATATTTCTGACCGGAAACAGGACCTATCACAAGAATATTTCTTTTATTAGGACGATAACACTGAAAAGAAAGATTACCCATATTTTCTTTCATTTCGGGAGAAATACGATCGGGGGGGGCTAATTCGAATCCCTCGGGTAAAATAAGAACAGCTCCTACATTCAAAGCTCCTTTTTTACCATTAGCAAGAACTTGTTTCAGTTGCATATCATAAGGAATTCGAACAACTGCTTCAAATACAGTATCAGGAAGCACAGCTTGTGGAACTTCAATATCCACGGGCTTATTAGCTAAATGGCAATTGGCACATACAATTCGACCAGTTGCTTCTCGTGGATTTTCATAACCCTGCTGCGCAAAAATGGGATATGCATTTGAAATAGATGCTCGAGTTATTACATATATCATGATCGATACATAAATGGATCGAGTCATCTGTTTTTTTACCCAAGAAAAAGTATTTCTATTTTGCATGGTCCAATCATTGATCCCCGGAATTTCTACAATAAATTTGATAGGTAGCTAGTAGAATTCCCTATCCACAAGTTTGCCATTATATTGATTGTACTGAAAGAATTGTACTGGTGGAATATAGTATGAATACCTTGAATTGAAAAGGTAGAAGTATAAAGAATAAGTAAGATTAAAAATGATTTATTTATACACGAAGAAAGATTCTGATTTGATTGATATCAAAAGATCTAATGAATTATTCATTCATTGAATGATAAATTACTACAAGCGAAGGAGATACACGATTTAAAAAATGGAAGATCCAATATTTCACAATTGTATCTAGAATCACTGGAAAAGTGGAAACAAGACCAGATATAATCTGATCATTCTGAGCCAATCCAAAATCGTTGTAGATCGAACCAATCATTAGTTCCCAACCATGGGTCGAGTGAAATCCGATCCAGAAATCAGTAACTAAAAGAATCGAAAAAGCTTTGATTGTATCACTTAAGTTATAGAGAAATTCCTGAATCCAAGAATTTAGAATGAAAAGTTCTTCATTACGCAGAAAAAAATAACCACTTAGAATAGCGAAACAGATTAGATTTGTAGAGAAATGCAAAATGATATGGAAATGAGATTCATTGTGTCTTTGGACCAATTTTATTGTTTCCTTGTGCATTCCTATATGAAGCCTTTGCATATGTGTCTCCGAGTATTCCTTTATCATCTCGTCCAACAGGAATAGTTCTTCTAATTCCATAAATTTTTCTAGAACATTTTTCTCTTGAATATCATTCAAAAGGGTTTCGGATTGATTGGTATTCCACCAATCAAGAATCCAAGTTTCTAGACATTTCTTAAATGAGAGAGAAACCCACCAGGGTAAAAAGAGTATAGACACAAGATATGGGAGGGAAGCCAATGCTTTATTTTTTTTTTCATTCTGTATCCGTGATGTGAATTGTTAATGAACCTGTTTCATTCGTCGATTCTATCTGATTTTTCTATGAAGCACGAATTATATAAAAAGAGACTCTAACTCTAACAAGAACAAGGTATCGAACCTATGGATCTTTTCCTATTTTTGTTTTTGTATAAGAATTGAGTATTTGGATATAAAATAATTTCGAATAGAACATAGAAGAAGGGCCCTTTTCAAATGAAAAAAAAAAAGAAGTAAATATTCTTTCCATATTCCAGAGATCTCAATTAGGCAAATTGTAACCGATTTCCTCTTCATTTCTTCCTTTCGATGAAGACGCGAAACCCATTTGAACTAACAAATATAATTTGGATTTAAAGACGAACCTTACCGAATCCTTATCCTTTAATTCTTTTATTTTTTTTTTTTTTACTAGTATAAAGAAAAGAGTGAAGCTGGACGCCATGTGTATGCGTATACAAAACAGTTTTTGTGTACAAATAGTTTAAATCTATTTTCAATTTAAATCTATTTTAAAATAGATTTTATTTAATTAGTTATATTAAATTTTATATAATCCATATACATCATACGTCCTCCTGCTTTTGAGATGTATTAAGTTCTTTCTCTAATGCTGAGTGAGATTTATTCTTCAGTTCATTTCAAAATACTTCAATAGGTACGCGCAAGAAATAGGCCAATTCGGCAGCTTTTTGTTCAATTTCTCGTGGAGTCAAATTCTCATCAGTACGGGTAAAGGGAATGGCTCCTCGGCCCCTTATTTCCATATAAAGGACACGACGAGGAAAAAGCCCTTCTCTCACCTCCATTCTGATTGATTGGATATCTTTCAGAAAGAAACGAAGGAAGATGCGACGATTTCTTCCAGGAAATCCCCAACGAAAAAGGGACATTATCCCTTCTTTTCTATCAAATCGGTCATAACCACTACCTACATTCCATGAAATTGTGCACCACAAATAAGAACTAATGAATAGACCTGCGATCCCATAGAAAGACATCACGATACCTTGTGGGAAAAAAAGAATTTGCTGAGACGGAAATACGGATATCAGATTTTTACCAAGATAACTGGAAGTTCCAACTACTAAGAATCCTAGTGAACCTAAAAAAAGGATAAAGGCCCAGCAAAAATTACTTGTTTTTCGAGACCCCATTATAAGTTCTATCCATATATGTTCTGATCGCCAGTTCATACTATACTAGATCCAGTTGTATTCGATTGGAATTGAGAGAATAACCCAAATGGATTTGACTCGACTTTTATTGCTTGATCCCGAAGTAACTTTCATCAACTAGCAGCATTCCGACGGGAACCATTAGGAATAATTGGTTAGATACATTGAGTTTCTATTTCAATGATTTTTCAAAAAAGATTTGCTGATGATCATTTTGAATTTAATCATTTAATTTATTAAGCTATAACCGCATATACATGCATTAATGCGTATATTATGCATCGGCATAATACATAATAAAAAAACTCTTCCATTTGTTTTGTTTTCGGAAAGGCCACATATTATATATCCTACCATATTACATTAAAAGAGTATCTGCATGATGATCCAGTGTTGAAATAAATTGATGAGATTTGGTCCCATCCTATTTAGACAATCTTATTTCTTTGGACATAAAGAGATAAAGAAGCCATTGCAATTGCCGGAAAGACTAGGGCCACTAAAGGAACAAAAATAGAGGGAAGGTTCAAATCTATCATAGAATGGGTACCTCGATTTCCTATTTGTACCTATTATAATTCTAAATTATAATTATAAAGATATCCTATGATAAGTCTATCTATTAGAAATAGAAAGAATATTAAGATAATCTTTATATGAAGAAGTGAAGTATTTAATAATAAATAACGAATTGAGAACTAAATGAAGTGTACATATTCATCTTTCTACACGAATATGTATGAGAATCCGCTTTCAGAAATTGGATTCTTTTTCTCCCATCCTTATCTTCATCGTCTTTCTATCTTTATATGAATATGTCAAAAGGACGGAGAAAATGATTTTTCTTTCCCGGATTTCTCGGAAGGAGAAAGAAATTCTTTTTTATCTTGTCGATAGAGGGATACTTATTCCTAATCAGGAAGAGAGGTAGAATAAAAAAAGGATCCAGAGCAAAAAGTCATTATCCAAAACTTCTTACTCTTACTACATTTATAACTGATGTTCCCAAAGAAAACATCATCTTCTTAGTTTTGTTTTTTTCATTATAATGAACTAAATGCTTAGCCGCTACAAATAAAAATAACTGAAACGAGTGCTATACTTCCATTTGAAAATGAAGAATTTCAATCTTTTTTTTTCATCTTTTTTAATCTTGATTCAAGGGAAGGAAACCATGTAGCTGAAATAACTCATTCAGAACACCTTTTAAAAGATTACGTGGTACGATTGGGTCGAATAAGCCCTTATGGAATAAATACTCAGCCGCTTGTGAACCGTCGGGTACTGTCTTTTTCAATGTTTGTTCAATTACTCTTTTACCCGCAAACGCAATGTAGGCATTAGGTTCAGCAATAATGATATCTCCCAACATACCAAAACTTGCTGTAACTCCGCCAGTTGTAGGAGATGTAAGGATTGATACATAGAATAACTTTTTATTTGATTGATAATCATATGAAGCAGAAGATATTTTAGCCATTTGCATCAAGCTCAAACTCCCTTCTTGCATGCGTGCTCCTCCAGAAGCACACACAATAATGACAGGTAGAGATCGATTAGTAGCATACTCGATCAAACGGGTGATTTTCTCACCTACTACGGATCCCATACTACCTCCCATAAACTGAAAATCCATAACTCCAATTGCTATGGAAATACTATTTAGTTGACCTACGCCCGTTTGAACAGCTTCAGTTAAACCCGTTTTTATTTGATAAAAAGAGATGCGATCTATATAAGGTTCCTCCTCTGAATGAAATTCAATGGGGTCCATAGAGACCATATCTTCATCCATAGGTTCCCAAGTGCCAGGATCAATAAAGAGTTCAATTCTATCTGAACTATTCATTTTCAAATGATATCCGCAGTGTTCACAAATATTCATTTTTGAACTAAAAAATTTTTTATAATTTAATCCATAACAATTCTCACATTGAACCCATAACTGTTTGTATTTTGTATTTATATCGAAATCATTAGATCTTTCTCTTATATTGAAATAACTGCTACTAGTTTTGATACTAGAATTTCCACTTTCAATACTACTTATACTTTCCGTACAAATGAAACTAGAAATGTAACTGTCAATACCACTGTAAATGTCACTATTAAGACTGATTTCAAAACGAAGATAACTATCAATGCAACTATTAATGTGATTATTCCAATTAGATTGAGTATCATATGTGGAATAAGAATAGTAGTAATTACTACTATTAGATCCACTATTCAAATAACTAGGAAAAAGAATCTCTAGTTCACTCAAAAAAGAACTAGCATTGTCATTGTCAATATCAAAAATCTGATTTTCAATATCAAAATATACAGAATAAGTGTCACCATTACTATTTCTCACTAAAAAAGTATGATCAGAGATCAAACTCCAAATATTCCTGCTATCAAATAAATAATTTAGATAGTTAATATTACTGAAACTATAACTGTCCCAACTAGTAATCTTTTTCTCCGCATCATTTAGAATAGTTTTTTCACTTCCACCGGTATGTCCAAGAGCATCAAGACTATCCATTGATTTACTTAGTCCACACCTATGTTCTAACTTCTTGTTAGACAACATAAAATTGAACCAACATTTTTCCATAGATTCTTTCTGCCCCCTATTTTAGGAAAACCTAATACTAATAGATGAATAGTCATTCGATGAAGAAAAAATCATTTTACTATTTCTTTTTTCTTTATTTTGATTTCTCATCAGAATTCAAAAGAAGCATATTATTATGATCCAATCATTAAGATTGTTAATGAAAAACGAGCGAGTCTTGAAAAGAAAGGATTATCCTTTTGAAGAATCTGGTGAATCATTTCACTATTATGATAGTGATTATGATAGAATCTTTTCCTCAAAAAAAGATATATTATATAAAGACAGGTTTCTCTCATGTAAAACTTTCAATTCTTATCAAAAAGATACATAGTTGTTTCTTCCCATAAATTAAAAAAGAATTCTCGTCTCGTAGAATCTCGTGTCCTATAGTCAAATAAGAAAATGAGTTTCTATTACAACAGGGAACGAAAAAGACAATATACAGGATAAGGGTAGAAGGGATCCTACCCTTGGCTTGATCTATGGTCTGAAACTAAGGAATATAAATCCAATCCTAAGGATCCATAATTCAGCCTATGGCTCCAACAATAAATAAGAGAATAGAAATAATAGAATAGATAAGTTGTTTAGTCTTCCTTCGATCTTATCTTCTTATTCTTAATGTTTAGATTTTTTATCTACTTGTATTAGAGTA